ACTTGTCTTTACGTTCTATCCAGTGATAAAAAAAAAGACAAATTATTTCATTCTTTTTTTATGTTCAATCAAAAAAAATGATCAATTCTACAATTCTATAAGGTTGAATAAAAATTCCATTGATCCTTTGATATAATTGCTATGCTTAGTGTGCGACTCGTTGGTTTTTTTTTTATTTTTAGCATTAGAATTCAAAAAAATGAACTGACCTATAATTATATTAGGAACTAATAGCTATAGCAAGCACGAATAACCAACTCATTGCTTCGCATTATCTGGATCCAAAGAATCAGTCAAGATATGATATATTGGTCATATCATTGTAGCAACTGAATTTTTTTTCCATAAAAAAAAAAAAGAAAAAGAAATCTAATTATAAGTTGTGAAGCAAAATCGAAAAGTATGCAGATAAATGGAAGTATGAGAGAAAGAGAAAAAAACAAATATCAATGATATATGATTCCGATATGTAAGGTCTATGAGATCATCTCCTAAAGGGCAATGTAATAAAGCATCAATACAGATTCATGCATAATTATATAAATCTGTTCATAGAACTATAAAAAAAAAATGAAGAGCCTTGAGCCAATAAAAACTGAGAAGATTGACTCAAGAACAAATTAAGAAATTTCATTAGGGGCTCCATTGTAGAATTCAGACCTAAACATTAATCAAGAAGCGATGGGAACGACGGAACCCATGAATGCATAAGATTCTATTGAAAATGAATCCTAATGATTCATTGGGTGGGATGGCGGAACAAACCAGAAACCAATTTATCTATTCTTATTCTGATTCTGAGAGGTCATGGGCTAGCCCTAAAACCGAAATAGATATTGAAAGAGTAAATATTCGCCCGCGAAAAGTTTATTTTATTGAATTGATCAATTTTGGTCGATTCAATATGATAAAATAAAAAAAGGCAAACAAAATAACGATTCGTTATAACATTATAACTCCAACAAAAACGACATTACATTATCCATAAATAGAATTAAAAAATGAATTCTATTTCCAAAAAAGATATACAAATTTAGAATAGATTAGATAAAATCTCAAAGAATCACATGATGAAGTCTATTATTCATAAACTACATGTATATCTTAATACAATCTTTTTTAGTCCTTTCATTCGCGAGGAGCTGGATGAGAAGAAACTCTCACGTCCAGTTCTGTAGTAGAGATGGAATTTCGAAACAACCATCAACTATAACCCAAAAAGAACCAGATTCCGTAAACAACATAGAGGAAGACTGAAAGGAATATCTTATCGAGGTAATCGTATTTGTTTCGGCCGATATGCTCTGCAAGCACTTGAACCCACTTGGATCACATCTAGGCAAATCGAAGCAGGGCGACGAGCAATGACACGAAATATACGCCGTGGTGGAAAAATATGGGTACGCATATTTCCAGACAAACCAGTTACGCTAAGACCGACGGAAACACGTATGGGTTCGGGGAAAGGATCTCCCGAATATTGGGTAGCTGTCGTTAAACCGGGTAGAATACTTTATGAAATGAGCGGAGTAGCCGAAAATATAGCTAGAAGGGCTATTTCAATAGCGGCGTCCAAAATGCCTATAAAAACTCAATTCATTATTTCGGGATAGAAATGTGGAATCACAAAAGAAAGAAGTCTTAGAGATAAAAAAATTGCAGTTTTCTTTTTTTTGACAAACAATATTTCTTTTTTTTTTTTACTTCGTCCTTTGCATTTAAAGAACAGATTTTTAAAAATGATATGATTCAACCTCAGACCCATTTGAATGTAGCAGACAACAGCGGGGCCCGAGAATTGATGTGTATCCGAATCATAGGAGCTAGTAATCGCCGATATGCTCATATTGGTGACGTTATTGTTGCTGTGATCAAGGAAGCAGTACCAAATACGCCTCTAGAAAGATCCGAAGTGATCAGAGCCGTAATTGTACGTACTTGTAAAGAACTCAAACGTAACAATGGGATGATAATACGCTATGATGACAATGCCGCAGTTGTCATTGATCAAGAAGGAAATCCAAAAGGAACTCGAATTTTTGGTGCGATCCCCCGGGAATTGAGACAGTTAAATTTCACTAAAATAGTTTCATTAGCTCCTGAGGTATTATAAGATGAGACCTGAATATAGTTATAGTCAGTCTTTAAATCAAATAGATTAATTAGTAGATTATGTCTCACGCATATACCCTTATTAATATTAATATAATATTCAATATATTAATTTTATTCATTCATATATTAATATAATATATATTTAATATAATTCATATATATATATATAAATTATATAAATATATAAAGAAAAAGAATAGAAAGAAAAAGAACATGTTGATTATATCAAAATTCGGGGGCAACAATAATTTTAGTTTATCATGGGTAGGGACACTATTGCTGATATAATAACCTCTATACGAAATGCTGACATGAATAGAAAGGGAACGGTTCGGATAGCATCTACTAACATCACCGAAAACATTGTTAAAATACTTTTAAGAGAAGGTTTTATCGAAAACGTAAGGAAACATCGGGAAAACAACAAATATTTTTTGGTTTTAACCCTACGACATAGACGAAATAGGAAAGAACCATATAGAACTATTTTAAATTTAAAACGGATCAGTCGCCCTGGTCTACGAATCTATTCTAACTATCAACAAATTCCGAGAATTTTAGGTGGGATGGGGATTGTAATCCTTTCTACTTCTCGAGGTATAATGACAGACCGAGAGGCTCGACGAGAAGGAATCGGCGGAGAGATTTTGTGTTTTATATGGTAATCTTTCTGATATCCGAATTGTATCCGGACTTCCCATTTGTAGAAAAAAAGAAGGGTTGCCTAATATCACTCCTCCGACATTAGTTGATACTTTAAGGGGTTTTACCTGGAATGAAAAAAAAATAAGGAATTCATGAAGGGTTAATTACTGAACCATTTCAAAATGGCATGCTCCGGGTTGGTTTAGATAATAAAGATCTGATTCTAGGTTATGTTTCAGGAAGGATCCAACAGAGTTTTATACGTATACTAGGGAAATCCAAATTGAGGTAAGTCCTTATGATTCAACCAGGGGCCATCTAATTTATCAACTCCACAACAAGGATTCAAATGATTAGATGGGTTTTTCAACATTCTTTTCATGCGGATACAATTCAAGGTTCAAAAACTTCAAGAAACTTATTTTCTTCCAATAAGGAAATTCGGAATTAAGTTAAGGAATAACAACTATGAAAATAAGAGCTTCTGTTCGTAAAATTTGTGAAAAGTGTCGACTAATCCGTAGGAGGGGACGAATTATAGTAATTTGTTCCAACCCGAGACATAAACAAAGACAAGGATAATTTTTCTAAAACTAAAAGGGACTTCCATAAAAGAACCAATAAACAAATAAAAAAGAATCTGTTTTGACATGAAATGGATATATCCATATATCTCTGACTTATCTTTATGAAATGATAAAATATGGCAAAGCCTATACCAAGAGTTGGTTCGCGTAAGAATGTACGCAGTGGTTCACGTAAAAATGCACGTAGAATACCAAAGGGAGTTATTCATGTTCAAGCAAGTTTCAACAATACCATTGTGACTGTTACAGATGTACGGGGTCGGGTGATTTCTTGGTCCTCTGCCGGGACTTGTGGATTCCGGGGTACAAGAAGAGGGACGCCTTTTGCTGCTCAAACCGCAGCGGGAAATGCTATTCGAGCAGTAGTGGATCAAGGTATGCAACGAGCCGAAGTTATGATAAAAGGCCCTGGGCTCGGAAGAGATGCGGCATTACGAGCTATTCGTAGAAGTGGTATACTATTAAGTTTCGTACGGGATGTAACCCCTATGCCACATAATGGGTGTAGACCTCCTAAAAAAAGACGTGTGTAGAAATAGAAATAAAGACTGAAAAGATTTCAAGAGAAATAAATGATTCAATGATCTGATCAAATAATATTATTATGGTTCGAGAGAAAGTAAAAGTATCTACTCGGACACTACAGTGGAAGTGTGTTGAATCAAGAACAGACAGTAAGCGTCTTTATTATGGACGTTTTATTCTGTCTCCACTTATGAAAGGTCAAGCCGACACAATAGGCATTGCGATGCGAAGAGCTTTGCTTGGAGAAATAGAAGGAACATGTATTACACGTGCAAAATCTGAGAAAATACCACATGAATATTCTACCATAGTAGGTATTCAAGAATCAGTACATGAAATTTTAATGAATTTGAAAGAGATTGTATTAAGAAGTAATCTGTATGGAACTCGCGACGCCTTTATTTGTGTCAAAGGTCCCGGATATGTAACTGCTCAAGACATCGTTTTACCGCCCTCTGTGGAAATCGTTGATAATACACAGCATATAGCTAGCCTAACGGAGCCAATTGATTTGCGTATTGGATTACAAATCGAGAGAAATCGAGGATATGGTATAAAAACGCCAAATAACTTTCAAGACGGAAGTTATCCTATCGATGCTGTATTCATGCCTGTTCAAAATGCGAATCATAGTATTCATTCTTATGGGACTGGGAATGAAAAACAAGAGATACTTTTTCTAGAAATCTGGACAAATGGAAGTTTAACTCCTAAAGAAGCACTTCACGAAGCCTCCCGAAATTTGATTAATTTATTTATTCCTTTTCTACATGCGGAAGAAGAAAAGTTCTATTTAGAGAACAATCAACACAAGGTTACTTTACCCTTTTTTCCTTTTCATGATAGATTGGCTAAACTAAGAAAAAAGAAAACAGAAATAGCATTTCAATATATTTTTATTGACCAATTAGAATTGCCTCCCAGAATCTATAATTGTCTCAAAAAGTCCAATATACATACATTATTGGACCTTTTAAATAACAGTCAAGAAGACCTTATGAAAATTGAACATTTTCGCACAGAAGATGTAAAACAGATATTAAGCATTCTAGAAAAGAAATAGAAAAGTTTGAAATGAATTTACCAAAAAATAAGTTTGAAATTGAAATCCATAAGTTTGAAATTGAA